GGTTCTCCTCGAAAAAGGCCTTCCTTTTTTGAACCTATTTTAAAGAAACTCGAAAAAAAACTTGGAAATTTAAAAAAAAAAATAAAAGAAATCTCAAAAATAAATAAAATTCTATTGCTATTTAGTAGATTGAAAGAAGTAGATAAATCAAGAGAAACTAAAAAAGAAAAAGATTCTATAACGGATAATCAAAGAATTAATGAATCAATGGATCAAATTAAATCTAGAAATTGGACAAATTTTTTACTAACAGAAAAAAAAATGAATGGTCTAACTGATAGAACAAGTATAATTAGAAAAAAAATAGAAAGAATTACAAAAGAAAAAAAGAAAGTGACTCCCGGAATAAATGTTAGTACTAATAAAAATAGTTGTAATGCTAAAAGATTCGAATTAACAAAAATTATTTGGCAAATATTAAAACGACGTAGTGCTCGAATAATCCGTAAATTTTCTTTTTTTATAAAATTTTTCATTGAAAATATATATATAGATATCCTTCTATCTATCATTAATATTCCCAAAATACATACAAAACTTTTTCTTGAATCAATAAAAACTATTATTGATAAACCTATTTCCAATACTAAAAAAAATAACGAAAAAAGTAATAAAACCAATCAAAATACAATTAACTTTATTTCAACTATACAAAAGTCCTTTTATAATATTAGTAAAAATAATTCACAGAATTTTGATGAATTATCCTCCTTCTCACAAGCATATGTATTTTACAAATTATCAAAAGTCCAAGCCCCAAATTTGTTTAATATTCTTGAATATCGAGGAACATCTTTTTTTCTTAAAACTTCAATAAACAATAATTTTGGCAGACAAGGAATAATTGATTCTAAATTAAAAGATAAGAAACTTACGAACTCAAAAAAAAATCACTGGAAAGGCTGGTTAAGAGGTTATTATCAATATCATTTATCTCAGATTAAATGGTCTAAATTAATAGCACAAAAATGGCGAAATAGCACAAAAAAATGTCGTATAATTCGAGATAAAAATTTAAACAAAGAAGATTCATATGAAAAAGAACAATTGAGTTATTATAAAAAACAAAGTGATTACGAAGTCTATTTATTACCAAATCAGAAAGATCATTTTCAAAAATACTATAGATATAATCTTTTATCTTATAGATCTATTAATTATGAAAAGAGGGAGGACCTATCTATTTATAGATCACCATTCCAAGTAAATAAAACTCAAAATAATTTTTATAATTACAATACAAAAAAAAAAAACCAATTTACTAGATTATCCTATACCCCTATCAATAATTTTATAGGAAAAAGTGCTAGTATATATATGGAAAAAAATATGGATCGAAAATATTTTGATTGGAAAATTATCAATTTTTGTTTTCAAAAAAAAATAGATATTGAAGCTTGGGTCAAGGTCAATACCAATAGGAACCAAAATACTAAGACCGAGGCTCCAAACTATCAAATAATTGATAAAATTGATAAAAAAGATCTTTTTTATTTTATGATTCATCAAGATGAAGAAAGCAATTCATCCAATCAAAAAAAAAAATGGGATTGGATGGGAATGAATACAGAAATACTAAGTCATCCTATATCAAATCTAGAACTTTGGTTCTTTCCAGAATTTTTCCTATTTTATAATGCATATAAAATTAAACCCTGGTTTATACCAAGCAAATTCCTTTTTTTGAATTTGAATATAAATGAAAATCTTAGTGAAACTAAAAACCTGAATAGAAAACAAAAAGGAATTATACCGTCAAACGAAAAAAAATATTTTGAATTCAAGAATAAAAAAGAAAAAGAATTTGCAAATCAAAGAGCTCTTCGATCAACTATGCAAAACCAAGAAAGTCTTGTATCTGTTCTATTAAACCAAGAAAACGAGATTACGGAAACTTATTCGGAATCAGACATGAAAAAACTACAAAAGAAAAAACAATACAAGAACAATACAGAAGCAGAACTTGATTTCTTCCTCAAAAGATATTTACTTTTTCAATTAAGATGGGATGGTGCTTTGAATCAAAGAATGATCAATAATATCAAAGTATATTGTCTCCTGCTTAGACTGAGAAATCCAAAAAAAATAGCCCTATCCTCTATTCAAAGGAGAGAAATGAATCTTGATATAATGCTGATTAAAAAGAATTTAACTCTTACAGAATTGATGAAAAGGGGAAGATTGATTATCGAACCTCTTCGTCTGTCTGTAAAAAAATCAGGCCAGTTTATTATGCACCAAACCATAAATATTTCATTAGTTCATAAGAGTAGACATCGTATTAATCAAAGATACCAAGAGAAAATATATGCCGATAAGGAGGATTTTGATAAATCCATTCGAAGCCATCTAACTGGAAATAATAATTCTTATTTGTTTTTCCCTGAAAATATTTTAGCGTCTCGACGTCGTAGAGAATTGAGAATTCTAATTTGTTTCCATTCAAAGAATAGTCAAGGTATCGATAAAAATATAATATTTTGTAATGGGAATAATTTTAAAAGTTCTAGTCAATTTTTGAATGAAAATAACGATCTTGATAGACATCAATTAATTAAATTAAAATTACTTCTTTGGCCCAATTATCGATTAGAAGATTTAGCTTGTATGAATCGCTATTGGTTTGATACAAATAACGGAAGTCGTTTCAGTCTGTTAAGGATACGTATGTATCCCGCAATTGAAAAGTAATTAATGAAACTTTATATAGTACCATATCTGATATATGAAAGCAAACAAATGCACATATAACTTGTCTTACATTTTAGTCTAATATATGATACTAATTTAATGTAATGAGGTATCCATTATTTCTAAAAACGAATCAACAAAATCTTCTTAATTTTAAGATTTAACCAATTTTCTTTTGAAAATGCAAAATAGACTATTGTTTTGTATACCTATTCGAATGCCAGTTTAATTGGATCGATTCTTTTTCTTTAATAAAATTAGATATAGAATTCCATAAAAAATAGGTTTCTTATGTATACCACTAACTCGCATTATTATTACTGATCAGTAAAATTCATATTTGTAAAAAAGGGAGATTTTTTTATGGTAAAAAATTCAGTCATTTCAGTGATTTCACAAAAAGAAAAAGAAGAAAACCCGGGGTCTGTGGAATTTCAAGTATTCTGTTTTACTACTAAAATACGAAAGCTTACTTCCCATTTGGAATTGAACAAAAAAGACTATTTATCTCAGAGAGGTCTGCGGAAAATTTTGGGAAAGCGCCAACGACTGCTAGCTTATTTATCAAAAAAAAATAGAGTACGTTATAAAGAATTAATAAGTCAGTTGAATATTCGAGAGATAAAAACGCGTTAATTTAAAAAATGATTTTACTTTTGATGACCCTCTTTTGATTTTCAGCAATTCATGGAAGAATGAATCGGGAAAAAACCTATGACTGCACCAGTTACAAGAAAGGATCTCATGATAGTGAATATGGGTCCTCACCACCCATCAATGCATGGTGTTCTTCGACTTATCCTTACTCTAGATGGTGAAGATGTTATCGACTGTGAACCAATATTGGGTTATTTACATAGAGGGATGGAAAAAATTGCAGAAAATCGAACAATTATACAATATTTACCTTATGTAACACGTTGGGATTATTTAGCTACTATGTTTACAGAAGCAATAACTGTAAATGCACCCGAGCGATTGGGAAATATTCAAGTCCCTAAAAGAGCTAGCTATATCAGAGTAATTATGTTGGAGTTGAGTCGTATAGCTTCTCACTTGTTATGGCTTGGACCCTTTATGGCAGATATTGGTGCACAGACTCCCTTCTTCTATATTTTTCGAGAACGAGAATTAATATATGATCTATTCGAAGCTGCCACCGGTATGCGAATGATGCATAATTATTTTCGTATTGGAGGAATAGCCGCCGATCTACCTCATGGCTGGATAGATAAATGTTTGGATTTTTGCGATTATTTTTTAAGGGAGGTTGCTGAATATAAAAAGCTCATTACGCGGAATCCTATTTTTTTAGAACGAGTTGAAGGGGTAGGTGTTGTTAGTGAAGAGGAAGCAATAAATTGGGGTTTATCAGGACCAATGTTACGAGCTTCCGGAATACAATGGGATCTTCGTAAGGTTGATAATTATGAGTGTTATGACGAATTTGACTGGGAAGTCCAATGGCAAAAAGAGGGGGATTCATTAGCTCGTTATTTAGTACGAATCAGTGAAATGACAGAGTCTATAAAAATTATTCAACAGGCTCTGGAAGGAATTCCGGGAGGGCCCTATGAGAATTTAGAAACCCGGCGCTTTGCTGGAGTCAGAAATACCGAATGGAATGATTTTGAATACCGATTCATTAGTAAAAAACCTTCTCCTACTTTTGAATTGTCAAAGCAAGAACTTTATGTAAGAGTCGAAGCCCCAAAAGGAGAATTGGGGGTTTTTATGATAGGGGATCAGAATGTTTTTCCTTGGAGATGGAAAATTAGACCACCAGGTTTTGTCAATTTGCAAATTCTTCCTCAATTAGTTAAAAGAATGAAATTGGCTGATATTATGACGATACTAGGTAGCATCGATATCATTATGGGAGAAGTTGATCGTTGAAATGATAATTAATACAAGAGAAGTAGAAGCTATCAATTCTTTTTCTAGGTTGGAATTCTTAAAAGAAATCTATGGTATCATATGGCTGTTTGTCCCTATTTTAACTACTGTATTAGGAATTACAATAGGTGTACTCGTAATTGTTTGGTTAGAAAGAGAAATATCCGCCGGGATACAACAACGTATTGGCCCTGAATATGCGGGCCCTTTGGGTATTCTTCAAGCTCTAGCGGATGGGACAAAATTGCTTTTTAAAGAGAATCTTCTTCCATCTAGAGGAAATATTAGTTTATTCAGTATTGGCCCCTCCCTAGCTGTCATATCCATTTTGTTAAGTTATTCAGTAATTCCTTTTGGTTATCATCTTGTTCTAGCCGATCTCAGTATAGGTGTTTTTTTATGGATTGCTATTTCAAGTATTGCTCCCATTGGACTTCTTATGTCAGGATATGGATCAAATAATAAATATTCCTTTTTAGGTGGTCTGCGAGCTGCTGCTCAATCAATTAGTTATGAAATACCATTAACTCTATGTGTGTTATCAATATCTCTACGTGTGATTCGTTAAAACATAAACTTTCTCTTATTTCGTTTTTCATTTCTAGGAAAAAAGTTAAATGAACTAAACCAGATAGTTATATGAGTGAAAGAAAACAGCTTAAAAATTCGCAGTAAAAGTGGAGTCTCATTGCCTATGTACAAGAGTTAAATGAAAAGAAAACAAAAGTCTATACTGTTTACCCCAAGTTTGATTCATTAGTCATCATGGCTTGAAGCGGGTTTAAAATAAAAGACCCAATTCTAGAAAATTTTTACTATCTATTCCCATAGTTGTATTACTATAAGAATAATAGAGGGTTGAGCAAAAAAGAGTGGATGATTAGGAACACCAAGATACAAAAAGGATTAGTAATGTAAATAATGCAAATTATCCAACCGAATATTTCGACATCAAGAAAATCAAATTGGGGCTTTAAGTTAGTAGAAACGACCAAGTAGTACTCCCCATGATTTCGATCCAGAGTATGCTCCTATCCCCGATTAAGTAAATAACTATTAAGAACGAAGTAATCTTTTACCCTTTTTTACGTCTCCCCTTTTATGAGAAAGGAGAATAGGAACAAAAAAAATAGAAAGAATGGAAAATAGAATAGAAAACAAAGACAGCTTTTTTATTTTCTATCATAGCACTTTAAAGAATTAGAATTATTATCCTGATTCATGAACGAATGTCTAATTTTTGTAATCAAAAATCATAGGTTGAAATTTCTATTAATCTAGTAATAAAAATTGCTAAAAAAAAATATTTTATTCAAGGATTAAATTATTACTCAACAAAGAACAATTGAATGGTTAAAAAAAAGATGAGATCAATTCCGAAGCACGGTTTATTAGAAATATATTCTCTAGCAGACAGAATTTCATTGGTCTAATTCGGGACCTTACAATAAATAGATTTTTAGTTTGTTTATCTATCGTACAAACATATTAAGATTAATAAAGAATATCGAACAGGTCTTTAGATTTATCTGTGACCCTCGAGGAGCCGTATGAGATGAAAATCTCATGTACGGTTCTGTAATAGAGATGGTAGCAGTGATGTTATCACCGACTATGATTATCTAACAGTTCAAGTACAGTTGATATAGTTGAAGCGCAATCAAAATATGGTTTTTGGGGGTGGAATTTGTGGCGTCAACCTATAGGATTTTTCGTTTTTCTAATTTCTTCGCTAGCGGAATGTGAGAGATTACCCTTTGATTTACCAGAAGCAGAAGAAGAATTAGTAGCAGGTTATCAAACCGAATATTCAGGTATCAAATTTGGTTTATTTTACGTTGCTTCATATTTAAATTTACTAGTTTCGTCATTATTTGTAACAGTTCTTTACTTGGGCGGTTGGAATCTTTCTATTCCGTACATATTTATTCCTGAATTTTTTGAAGTAAATAAAGTAAGAAAAATAAAAATAGTTGGAGCTATAATTGGTATCTTTATTACATTAGCTAAAACTTTTTTATTTTTGTTCCTTTCTATCACAACAAGATGGACTCTACCAAGGCTGAGAATGGACCAACTATTAAATCTTGGATGGAAATTTCTTTTACCTATTTCTCTAGGTAATCTATTATTAACAACTTCTTCCCAACTTCTTTCGCTATAAAAAATAGTGATATTTTATATTTACCATTTGTCTCAAACAAGAGAAAGAAACAAATAGAAAATTTCTATAGACATTTACGATATGTTCCCTATGGTAACTGGGTTCATGAATTATGGTCAACAAACAGTACGAGCTGCAAGGTACATTGGTCAAGGTTTCATGATTACCTTATCTCACGCGAATCGTTTACCTGTAACCATTCAATACCCTTATGAGAAATTAATCACATCAGAGCGATTCCGGGGCCGAATCCACTTTGAATTTGATAAATGTATTGCTTGTGAAGTATGTGTTCGTGTATGTCCTATAGATCTGCCCGTTGTTGATTGGAAATTTGAACCCGATATTCGAAAAAAACGTTTGCTTAATTACAGTATTGATTTCGGAATATGTATCTTTTGTGGCAATTGCGTTGAGTATTGTCCAACAAATTGTTTATCAATGACTGAAGAATATGAACTTTCTACTTATGATCGTCACGAATTGAATTATAATCAAATTGCTTTGGGGCGTTTACCCATGTCAGTAATTGACGATTATACAATTCGAACAATTTTGAATTCGCCTCAAATAAAAAATAGATAAGGTTTTTTAATTCAAGAACATTTTTTATATTTATAAGGTTTAGTTTTGATCGATATAAATTAGGTTTTTGCTTGATCAATAACTACAAATCAAAACTATTGATTGATTAGTGAGAATCACGATGAAACTTGGATTCAAAATAAATTTATAGTAATAGTTTTGGT